AATACATACCGGCGCGATTTCTATCCAGTCTTTGTGCCAGCCCACTCCCCCCGGGAGGGGGTACACCAAAGACAAAGACAATCCAACCAAAGAACAAGGGCACGCCTTCGCGGCTTTTTTGTCCGTTACACGAGTAGTTATTCATATTCGAGGAAGGCATGCCACAGACGGAAAAGTTTGTAGATAAGAAGTCTTGTCAACTAGAGGGAAAGCTCTATCAACTCCTTATCCCACTCATGACACTCTTGACCTGGAAAATCCCCCTTGGAATACCTTATAGAGCTGGGCAGGCAATCGGTTTGATTATCAGTTGCTCTCCGCCCATCAGCGAATGCGAGCTTTGCGAGCTGCGAGTGGAGAGAACGAGCCATTCTCACCAACTAGCTAATCAGACGCGAGCCAACAAAATTCTTCCAGATAAGAATGAATATGCCGGATCAGCATCAGCACCAGATTTCACTTCGTCTTATGAACCTGGTAGTGACTTTCAATCCCTTGCTCCACCTCTTTCAATGCTTTCATCCACTAGTCATTCCCACTCGGATAGAGGGGGCACCACAAAGAAGGAAAGAGTTCTGCTTCTCTAGAATCGGGCCACTACGCACGTATGTATTCAATTCTTTCTGGTGATGGGGGTTTTTGATGAAGGGTGCACGTCCGGGGCTGGGGGTCTCGAATTTGGAGTTGGGGGCGAAGAAGGTATTGAATATCCCCCGGCTCAAGCATTTCACCCGTATCCAACGGGGTCTCAGTGTTCGAGGCAGATGGAGGAATCGAATAGAGACATTGATGAGCAGCCGCGTAACCCGTTCCAATCCTCAACTCGAGACTTCTTCAGACAGGTGAACCGGAACGCAGGCCATAAGAAGGTGACCAGAGGAGTCTTTTTGCGCAGTACGCATCAGAACTAGTGGAATGGGGGGATGAATTGCCCTATCTTGCTGGGGAAGAGGTTGGGAATGGGTTCTGATCGAAGAAGAGGTGCGATAGTTGGGGTCACTCATGACATATAGGTGCTTGATGGGGTGCCTGGACGGGGGAAAGGAATCCAATGCTTGAGAAGGCAGCAAAAGTGCAAGCTAGAGGTCACCGATATTCTCCGTGGAGTTTTCATTGGAAGGAAGAGTTCCACGCACCCAGCCCAGAGGTATAAGATAGGGGTCAATATGCTATCCAATCGAAACCCGAAAATGAACAACCACCTTAGCGGGTTACCACGAATTTGCTTTTTCGCCCAGCATCTTTCTCAAAGGGAGAAGAAGTGGAAGATTGGTATTTAGGTTTGGAAAGAGTCTGGTGCCGATGAGGTGCAAGATTCTCTGCTGCTTTCTCTCCTCCGATTGAAACTCCTCCCGCATCTGGATCTCTTTCCCTTGAAACATCCGGCAAAAGAAGCCATAAAAGAAAAGCAGCCTCCTTCTTATATACGATACCACCAGACGCACCTTGGTACTTCCATCTGCTAATGTATTGGAGTTTTTTCCTTCAAAGCCCGGCCTTCGAATTGATGACCGACCAACCCGCTTGTGATTCCTTACCATTCGTAACCTAGCATTCATGATTCACCGAACATGTAAACCTCACCGATTAATATAGATGGTTTAGTTGGTCAACCATAGAGAGAGCCCGGCCACATCCTTTGAAATGGAATGCTTGTTTTGACAGATATTTGGAAACGTGCCAAGAACAGGCATATAGTGTGGATGGCTCTAAGCTAAAGACTCCGCACTTAGTTCGAGGCGTACATGTCTGCAAAGAGAAAAACTATACCTTTTACGACTTCCTCCTTATGGAAGATCTAGAGTATGCAGCCCTACTTGGGCTTTCTACCATCAGGCCTTTTGAAGTCGGAAGAAAGGGAGGGAAGAATTCAAGGCCAGAGTCTTCTTCGAATTAGTTTCCCCGCCAAGAAGCTGGAGGATCAGGCAACTCAGACAAGAAAAGGAGGAAGAGGGACAATCTCTACCATACTGCTTATCCCTGTCTTATTATAACCGATTCTTCTCTTCCTTTCGCTCCGCTCCCTTAGGTCCCCTAACTAGCTATCTGACTTTTCATTATTAGTTTCACTTCTGACTTCTTGTTTAAACCCTAAATCATAGTGAATTCTACGTCGCATTCACAGGTGAAAGACTAGAAGAAATGAGAATGAAGACGAAGATAGATAGGGCACTAGTCCACATGAGCATCCTCCTTCTATCCTGAGCTGCAAAGACACCCCATGATCTTTCCACCAATTGGGATCACTGGCCCTGACACTGATAGATGGAAGGGACTGATTCCCCCCCTAGAACCGCTCCCTAGAGTCAAGACCTTCGACCGGAGAAAGTGTTGTTGGGTAAGATGCAATGGATTGAAGTATGATAAAGAAAGAGGATGGAATGAAGCTCGACCAACGGGAGAGGATGGGGGTTGACTAGACTTCCTAAAGGCTAGTGGTCCAACATAGGCACTAGATCCAAGTCCGAAGTCATTTCCCAAACGAGAAGACATACTGTGCTCTGCAACTACTAAGATGATGGGTCGCTATCCCCAAGCTATTAGTTGACCATGGAAGATGCCTCTTAGAGCCCGGCGAATCCTCGCTCATTGATGTCGCCTACCCGATTCTTCCTGTCTGATATGAAAGAGACCTTCTTGCTTTTCCTATCCTAGGATTCATTCCTACTAAGGCTTCCTTTTCTCTCCTCGGAAAGTCACGCTTTCGGAAGGAAAGAAGGAGCTGATCTCCGTAATTGCTTGGGTGCCCGCCCGGGGGTATGCCTTACAATTCATTCTGCCCGAGACCGAAGGAACTTTGTCGACAACGCGCATCCCATGCTAGCAAGCAAGGGTTCTGCCGCCAAGCGAAGATAGTCGATCATTACAGAGTCCCGTGCGCTATGCCGTAATAGACTGCGGACATAGAAAAGGTTCTGGGAAGGTTAGCCTATTTTGGCTAAGTGAAAGCTATGCCACGCCTAAGACCGGGGTCAACCCCCTTTATACCGCTTTAGAAAGTGACTTCTTTGTCCCCAATGTACTAGGTATGGCGAACGATCGCACCTCAACTCTCTTTCGTTGGGGAGGAGAAACCCTGCTTTCTGGTCCAGAGTACGTAAACCTATGATAACCAGGCTCAGGCCAGAAAGAGGCAGCAAAACTAGGCATCCAAGTAGGCACTAGAGAAAGATGCTATATCCCCTGACTACTGCATCCGAATGAATAGAAGTACTTATGCAAACAAAGAAAGATAGAGTAGTTGCCCTAACTAGTCCTTAACAATTATTTCATGCTGCATTCGCTAAGTTTGAAAAGTAAACTAGGGCAAGAGTCGTCTTAAGGCAAGGCTAAAGGTCAGCTTCGGTTCTAGGCAAAGATCCGCCAGTAGCTGTTCCTTTCCTAGTTCCCATTCAACATTCATTCAAAGTCTTCTCCCCTGCCTATGCGCTTGCCTTTACTACCTACCCTTACCTGTCTGCCTTGAACTACTGCACCTGCGCATACCCTTTCTTGCTCCATCCAGAAGATAGCTTGAACTGGCATTGTGACTACTTGCCTTTCCCGAACCCTCACTGCCTTCCCGCTTGATATCTCGTTTTCCTTATCTCGTGCAATTTCAGGGAACGAGACTGGAAAGCCCAAACTGAGTCCGGCGGGGGAATGGAATTAAAAAAGAAAAATAGGCATCGCAAGAGCAGAGCAAAGAGATCAGAAACAAGTAGGCTTTTTGATGGGCTTGTGAAAGAAGGAGCTGCTTGGCTTTGACTCTTTTGATCTCGGGTTTCCGTCTGTCAGAAAAAAGGCACTATGCTTAACACATGTAATTGGAATATGTTTTCGGAGAGAAGATAGGCTTACAGAAGCTCGTGCAAAGAAGATTGATAGGAGAGAAGTTCCCCATCTCTCTTAGGCCTTCTCTCTCTTGAAAAGCATTTCTTCTGATGTTCGAGATCGCCTCTGTGTGATTCATCCTAAGTAGCTAACCGAATCGGAACTGACTGAAAGGACTGATAAGGGGCTCTAACTGTTTAAAGCCAGAACCCTAGAAGCCGCTGCAAGAAGAAGCTCTTTGATAGAGTTTGAAAGAATACATTTTCTATGAAAAGGAATTGGAAGAGAGCGAGTTGAATGAAGGCAGCATAAGTGCAGAGGAATTCCTTAATAGCCGTTGATAGAAAGATGAATGCTAAAGACTAGTTACTGCTCCGTGAGAACAAATGTTAATCGTTACCGGTTTTTTCGTGGTATCGTAATAAGATCACGGCTCGGACAAGAAATTTCTTATATTAAGAGTGAGTTCTATCTTCCTGTTGTTGTTGTCAAAAAAAGGCGGTACCTTCGGCCGCCTATGACGGAGAGGCCCTTTCCACTCCTCTTCGAATTGCCTCAAGCTCGTGCACAAGGATGGAGAAAGGGGGATTCTCGTTCAATAGACAGATCACCTCGAAGCTGACTGAGGCAATGACCAAAGAGAGTGAATCAGGCTTCCGGCTATGAGGATGGCGAGAAAACCTATTCTCATCCATCCTTACATACAATAGAATGCAAAATGCATTCTTTTTAGATCTAGATGATAATGAAAGCCTGTAAGCAGTTAAGTCAGCGAGACCAGTCACATAAGCCCCTGACGAGATAGGGGCGGTAAGAGGCACTGTCAACCAACATCGGCACACGCACCTGCATAATCAACTGATCCCGAAACTTCCATCGCAACAATTTCTATCACCGGAGCGAATAGCTTAGAACAACAAAATCAAAGGAGAACTGGCTAACGAAGCCTAGCTCGTTTAGGTCCTGCCATTCCTACCTATCTATCATTAGTCAACTTGGGAATAAGCTAGACCCGACTTTCTCTTTCTCTTTCAAATGAATTTCTTTGCCAGTTTATGAGCTCACTAAGTCGGAAGCCAACGCTATATCTCTTGCTATGGCTTTTAGCTCATTTTTGGGATATCTGTTCAGCACACTAATAATGAAGTACCTGACCAAACGGGTAGAACTTCATGATGGATTCGGTCTAACCCTATTGAATTGAAGGAAAAAGTGCAGTTCAAGCACTTTGCTTTGAATCACAAACAGATATTCTAAAGATTCGGCATTCCCGATCTTCTATCTTTCTTGCAGGCATGGAAATCAAACTGGAATGAGACCTTCCTTCTGATTCTGAGATGCCGAGAACCTGGTCTTCTTGTTCACGCCTCAGCTGCTAAAGCTAAAGAAAGAAAGAGATCGTCTTCCCCGAAAGCCTATAAGGAAGGAAGAACTCTTTACTAAGCCAAAAGGCTAGACTTCCGGATGAACTTCTTTCTTTTTTGTTTTGTGAGTGAATACCGAGCCGAAATTCCCAGCTCTGACTTATTGATTGGATGCCGAGAAGGAGATCTGCAGATGAAGCAGAAGCAGGCAAAAGGCTCAAGGCCAGCGAGGAATTTGCCATACTAGATCGACTCTTAATTACCGAATCGACTCTTCACTCTGTTCTGTTCATGGTTGGCTGTAAACAAATAGTCTATTTAGTCCCATCCCTACCCAACTCTATGGATTTTCCTTAGTTGCTCTTAACCCTGCTCTCAAGTTCGCTCGGGACGGGAGGCTATGAAATAGTTGAAAGCAGATGCTTAATTAGAGACAGTAGATCCAGTCTCTCTCACAGACGAAAGAAAGGAAGCAGAGAATGAAGAGAGGATGTGACTTAAGACCTTTAATGAAAAGGTTTATGTAAGGGTTGAAAGCTCAAATTCCACTATCTCCCAGACTGAACGAGATGAGGATCCTTAAACCTAGATTTCTCCCTTTTTAACCAGAGCGCCTATGCGGACAAACCACACTCTTTATGAGAATGTGACTCGCCCATCACGGGACACTCGGATGTACCCAAGAATTGTGTGGCGATCCGAGACGCCAAGAGTCTGATATCTGTCTTGGCCGCGGGCTGCTCGACAGAGGAGTCAAATGAGACTCCTGTACGAGCAACCCCAGGACCCGCTTTCGGCGGATCAAAGTCAACTAAGAAGCTATCGCCCACCAAAGAGATAACCAGAAACTGGTGATGACTGACAATCGAGAATAGGCACTCGATAATCAACACCCTTCTCAGCAACTAGATCATAGAGTTTCAATATTAGACCCCAACGGACCAGCACTGGGTCCTTGTTGGTGATCTTCTACTTACTCATGACCACAGGAGCTTTGAAGAACTCTTTGATGCTAACCTCGGGATGCAGCCACTGCTTAACCCAGTTACGTAGAAGAGACCACTCAAGGAAGTCCTTCATACCTGGCATTGGAAACAAATCGTCAGGATCAAGAGACAGCTCTGGCGGCCTCATCTCCTTCCGAAGAATATCAAAAAGGATACCCTTCAGATTCAGATATGGATTCTTCGCTCCTCTCACATTCGTTCGAGCTGCTTCGCTCCTTCCTTCTATCACTTCTTTCATAACATCTGCTAGCAATCATTAGTTGTTCTTTCTCTTTCTCTAAGGTGATTCGCGGCACACTTCGTATATGTATGATTGAATGCCGACACCATGAGAAAAGACTGGCCCAGAGTTCATCACGTTCAAGCTATCAAGCTAGTCGAATCCTACTGCCCTTACTTAACCACCGGGAGCAGATTCGATAACAGGATTCTTACAAAGAGAAAGCGCTGACCTCTAGTCTCGATTTGCCCTTTCTTCCTCTACCCTTCGTGGCCCATAGCCATAGAAAAGAAAACGAGGATCAGAAGTCAAGTCTCCTCCAGTGCTTGGTTCATCAACTAGTTCTATTCAAAGCAAGACATCCAAGGCTAGGAACCAGGGCACTCATCTCTATCAATGCAATGACTTAGGGGGACGGCTCAATCCTTTCAGCTAAAAGCAGCCTTTTCTCTTATGTGCGAAAGCACGCCACCAAAGCAATCAGTCGAAAGGGAAAGGGCGCCACTCAAGCTTTCGAAAGCAAAGAGCTGATTCCTTTCTTTTTTCTTCTGGTAAGTGGTCTATCTCCACGACGATAGCTCTTCTTTTATTCAAGACTGATCTTCCCCCTTGCCTTTTGAGCTGGGGCAATCAATCAGTCCATTCATTCCTGCCCTTCATTCAATAGATCGCTTAGCTCTACTTCTCAGAAAATCCCCTTGTTCATGGCTTTGAATTTCTTGTAATGCTTTTCTTTTTTGTAAAGATCTCGATGACCGCTTAATTCATCTTTCCTTTACCGCTCCTGAATGAGAAGTGGTTTTTTTCATTTTGACGGTCTTGGCCTGAGAAAAGTGATCTCTGAAACTGAAAGCTTTTCGACTGAAAAGTGACCAATAGAATAGGCTTTAGAGTAGCTCTTTCCAAATAGGTCGAGTAGCCCTATATAGAAATAGAATGAAAAGGATGGGATTCACACGCACAGCCTTATCCTATGAGTCTGCCTATGCTACGCGCCTGCCTTTGAGAGCCTTTCCGCTGGTTCCCGGAGGAGGCCTCATTGAACCTCGTTAGCATTTCGAAAAGAATGCTCAGCTCAAAACGAATGGTCAAAGGAATTGATGATTCGTCTTTAGTCTCCGATCTTCGCCTAGTCTTAGAACCCGCACTGTAGAGAGGGGAACAAGTACCTCTTTCTGCCGCTCTCCTCCCAGATATAGGTCTTCCTGGAAGTGAGAACACTGCTGCCGACTTATAACCCGGTCACTCCCCGTCTTCATCCTAGACGCCACTGGTACTATTCATCTATATATGGATGACTCCTGCTTTCTCCCCAATGGAATGATCTGGACCCTTGGGAAAGGACCTCTAAATCCGACGACCTTGGCTGAAAAGCTCCCAATTAGGTCAGTAGCTGGCCGAGTAGCTGATAGACCAAATAAGCACAGTAGCTGTTTAGAGCCGAAGGAGCTCTCTTTTTGATTCTATTCTATTTGGGATTCTATAGCCTACGTACTTGCCTTTAGGGGATCGAAGTTGGATGAATCTCCAGTGGTTCCTTCCATCGGCGTCATCGAACCACGTTAGCAATCCAGAAAAACTGGAAGCTCGAAATGACCGGTCAAAGGAATTGATCCGTTTAGTTCTGTTCTTCTCCGTCTTTTATAGCACACCCATGTAGAGGGATCTTTCCGACGCTAAGCGCGCTGCATCTCCTGTCCAAGTGAAGAATATCTTGGAAAAGTCCTTCCAGCTTGCATCCTTCTTCTGCCATTAAGAATGGAACATCTCTCAACTTGTAAGTGTTAGAAATGTTGGATTCTGTTGCAGGTTTTGGTTGATTAAAGAATCCTCTCAGAAGCCCGTGTATATTAGTCAAAGATGTGACTTTCACAGGTCCTACTTTTCTGTGCCGTTAAATGGAAAGTGAGCTCATAGGGCTTTTCTGGTACTTTGCGGAAGATGCGTGAATTGGCCTGCTTTTTCCCTTTCAGTATACGCGAGTAGCAGGGCTTCAAGCTGCTTTGTTGACATATCGGGTGCAGGATGTGCTTCTATCCCCTTACCGAATTCTCTGTCATTTTCTGTAATATTAAGTGTTGTAAGATGTTGTAATAAATGTTATAGTTGAAAGAAATTCCGCCTCCTCCTTTTCTCATCCCTTAGCTCTTTGATGAGCTCTTCGGGAGTCATGAAATAGGCGTAGGCTCATTACTCTTGAAAATGAATCTCGCTCGAAATGGCCGCCCTGATAGTTGAACCCTTCAACGGAAAATTGCGTATGCTAGCTCCAATGAGTAGTAGAGGAAAGCTCGGCCTCAGTGCGTCCTACTTCTGTCGTGTTTTAAGCCTGCTATGCATCCTTGCTCCATCTACCATTCCTGACAATCCATTTCTGGTATGCCCGCTGCTTCGTCCACAATTACTGACAATCCATCCTGGGATCATACCCCCTTCAAAATGCTTTTTTTGATTTGTATTGGCCCTAAACTTTCAATGAGACCATGCCTTGGATTTCAATCTGAGATCATCCCTTGGGGTTAGTTCATTCTCTTGGTTAGTTGATCTCTTGCTTAGTTTCATTCCATTTACTGCCCCTCTTTTGCTTGATGAAAGACATCCTGGCAAAGGGCGTGTATATTAGTCAAAAAAGGGGACTTTCATGGGTCCGATGGCTCTTTGACTGGTGTGCCTGAAAATGTGATTGATAAATGGGCTTTTTAAATGAGATTTGTCGCAACAAGAGGTATTGTCTCCGCCTTTTCCAGTAGGGATCATCTCTCAAGTGTTATGATCCTCCATTGCTGCTCGGTAGTGGCCTAAGGCTCAATGATTGATCTTCTGCGCTAAGGCTAGCATCTCATCCCATCTTTCATCTTCTTGCTTTTAGCTTTCTTCGGGAAAGTGTAAAAGTGTAACCTGCTGCTTCTTTATTTCACATAAACAACTGAGTGCCTTCTGCTCCTTTTGGTCTTCTCTTTCTGTGTCTATTGATCTCCTGCCTACTCGCATTCTCTTTATCGAATGAATCTTTCTAGGCGGATAGTACTACTCCTGCTTGCTCTTGGCCTTGGCTGCTTAGAGACATCCCTTTAGTTCGTCTTAGAGAATGGAATTTGGAATTCGATTTCGTCTTATTGTGGGTCGGTCATCTGTTCCATTTTGAATTCCATCTCTTCTTTGGTTTCTGATAACCGCTTTCAGTTCCTTTGTTCAAATCAATATCTATGTAAGGCTTCCCTTCCCGGTGGTACTGTCCTCTTCAATCCGTTGTTCTTCTGTCTGAGGCAAAGTAGGATCCCTTATATTGTATACGGTCGAGCTGGCTTGGCTGGTACATCAAGCATATCGGCATCTTTCTTCTTCGGTGTGGTACACATATCTGTCAATGTCAATCAAGTAATAGAATGAATTCCCACTGTCTGAAGAAAACGTGAAGAATTGCCATTTTATGAGCTTGTAAGACCCGTTGAAGTCCCCGAAAAAAGGGGAAAAAGAGGCTATAAGTAGGCCGTTTGCTATTGCTATAAGGGCTGCTCGCCTTTATACGGCTTGGCTTCGCTATCGCTCTTATGTAGTGGTTGGCCTAAAAAGTAGTCTTCCTACCATACAAGCCT